TTACTATGTCAGTATGTATATATACGTATATAGGGCGGGCATCCTCTCCGTAATTTTGATAGAAGGATTCCGGCTACCAGCGCAACGTAATCAACTTCATTCGTTAGAACAGCTTCCATTGAGTCTCTGCACCTATCTTTTTTTATTGTAGTTTTATATTATAAAAACTATAAATTAAACCTTTTTTCTCAAAATAAAGATTTGGCTCAGGATTGCCCATTTTTAATTCCGGGGTTTCTCTGAATTTGGAAGTTATCACTTAGCAGGTTTCCATACCAAGGCTCAATTTAATCAAGTCCGTAGCGTCTACCGATTTCGCCATATCCCCTTTTGCGACAGAATCCAGTTGTAATTCTATTCAATTCTTTTATTTATTTTATTTATCTTGGAATCAAATCATTACGTTGAATTTATTAGATAATGATTCTTATATCTAAAAGTGTATGCCACTATTTTTTTTTTTTGCCATTCTCTATCATTTCCATTGTATTGAATGAACCCTATTTGTTCCAATAGGACATGATTCTATCATTGATGCGCCTCCAATTCAATATGAATAGATATATCCCACCTCTATATCTCTCTTCCCTTAATTTTGACTTTAAAAGCGCAATTTGTAATACTGAAAGGATCGATACTCAATTACTTATTTTTTTTTTTTTTTTTTTTTCGCCCTATCTTCTCTAGAATGACAACAAAGGAATGTCTTAATTATAATTTTAATTATATCTTTATAATAATAATATCTTTATTCTTAATCTTATGAATGGATTCACTATCATTAATATTATATAATATATTATATAGTATAATTAATTATATTATTTATTTAGAGATAATTAATAATTATTTAGCATAATTTGCTATAACTGTTCTAAAGAAATAATTAGACTTTTCTAAAATAGAATATCAAATTGAATTTGATATTCTATTCTTACATCAAGTAATAATTATGGAAATATTATGTATTTTTAAGTATTATTATTAAGTAATAATTAATATTATGAATTAAAATAAAAAAAAAAAAAAGAAATATTAATTAAAATAAATTAATAGCTAATATATTAAATCTGGTAGTTTCCGGACTCCCTATTCACTATTTCTATTTCTGCTATGTGAGCCCGCTTAGCTCAGAGGTTAGAGCATCGCATTTGTAATGCGATGGTCATCGGTTCGATTCCGATAGCCGGCTTTTATCTATCTATTTTTTCATGATTGATAATATCTTCTCCCCCCTTTCTTCAAATATCGGTCGCTGATCTATTATGTCGTGTTAACTTGCAACTATGAATAAAAAATAGATTGGAATGGAGCAATTAGATCTATACAGAACAAATCATAAAACAGAGACTTAACTTCCTTACTATCATATACAAAAAATATAGATATTGATACAATGCATTTCATTCTATTTTCATTCTACTTTAGTATTGTATACTTCAGTAGATTTAGCCTTGCTTTGTTTATCCTTTAGTTCAGTCTTAATTTAGATTTTTCTTTAAATTTTTCAATAAAAAAAAGGAGTTTTATGTCTCGTTACCGAGGGCCTCGTTTCAAAAAAATACGCCGTCTGGGGGCTTTACCAGGATTAACTAGTAAAAGGCCTAGATCTGGAAGTGATCTTAAAAACCAATTGCGTTCTGGGAAAAAATCGCAATATCGTATTCGTCTAGAAGAAAAACAGAAATTGCGTTTTCATTATGGTCTGACAGAACGACAATTACTTAGATATGTGCATATCGCTGGAAAAGCCAAAGGGTCAACAGGTCAGGTTTTACTACAGCTACTTGAAATGCGTTTGGATAACATCCTTTTTCGATTAGGTATGGCTTCAACCATTCCTGGAGCCAGACAATTAGTTAACCATAGACATATTTTAGTTAATGGTCGTCTAGTAGATATACCAAGTTATCGTTGCAAACCTCGAGATATTATTACTACGAAGGATAAACAAAGATCGAAATCTCTGATTCAAAATTATATTGCTTCATCGCTCCGGGAGGAATTGCCAAAACATTTGACTATTGACTTATTCCAATATGAAGGATTAGTAAATCAAATAATAGATAGTAAGTGGATTGGTTTGAAAATAAATGAGTTGTTAGTCGTAGAATATTATTCCCGTCAGACTTGAACCTAATGAAAATAACAAGAAAGGTTCAGACAATTTGACTTTATACCATACCCTTTTTTTGTCGAAGGAAATAGATTTAAGAGCCTTGATCCACATTTTTTTTTTCTTATTCACGTATCACAAATGGATCGGCAGTAGGATTTTTTTTTTTTTGCTTTTCCCATATTTATATTTTACGTACCACAGTAATGTAATTAGGAATAGAGAATCTCTATCAAATCAAATAAAGTTCTTACTTACTGTTGGAATAATGCTATCAATTGTTATTTGAATTTGATTTGATACATTGTGATCAGTAACGTTGATGACTCGATAGAAACGGAAAGAGAGGGATTCGAACCCTCGGTAAACAAAAGCCTACATAGCAGTTCCAATGCTACGCCTTGAACCACTCGGCCATCTCTCCTACATAATCATAATCTTATTATTGACCAGAAACCGAGTGAAGTGAATAGCGAGTCATTCATATTATTTATTCCAGTACGGGTAGGACCCATTACTGGTTACATAGGACTAAAAGATTCCTTTCAAATTTCATATTTCTCAACACCAATTTACTTAATGGAATTCTTATTCCATTCTTTATTTTTCCTCTTTTGATTATAACCAAATCAAAACTTTTCGAGTTACCAGAATCTATAGTAAAATAAAGTCCTTGGTTAGTCAACTTAGAGAAAATCGTAATAGTTCTGTTTATCAGTATACTACTTAATTTGTAGGAAATCCAATCTCATTCAAATATTTCATAATCCCCCCTTGGGCACAATTTGAGCGGAATATCCACATCTTTTTTTAGAATTAGTCTATTTTTATGATATTTCGTACTACTGTACAATTCGGATAATTTTCCTTTGGGAAAATGAGAAGAATTATAGAATGGATTGTTAATTATGCCTAGATCCCGGATAAATGGAAATTTTATTGATAAGACTTCTTCAATTGTAGCCAATATCTTATTACGAATAATTCCGACAACTTCAGGGGAAAAAAAGGCATTTACCTATTACAGAGATGGTGCGATTTGATTTTTTTTCTTGCTTTTTTAGACCTTAATCTGAGAGAGAGAAGCGTGGTTCGGGATAGAAAGAAACAAATTTTTTTTAAACCAACGCTTGGTGAAGGTGAAGTTTAAAGATAGAACAATTCCTTCTGTCGTGTATCCTCGATTGATACGGCTTCAGATGCTTTAATTATCGATTTTAGTATTGAGCGAAAGGTTACACCTATGGGTTCTGGATTGCGGGTCAATACTACGCCACTAGTACCAATGGGCGGCATAGAGGAAGAAGCACTACTCTACGGAATCAACAACACGAAAACTTTGTTATATTATAAATCACCCCTTCCCCTTCTCGGTATTGGGACTAATAAGAATGAATGGTTGGGACAACAAACATCCATCTCGTTTGTACTTTGGATACCCATATAACCATCAAAGATTGTTGAAGTGACTGATTCCTGGAAATAGAAGGCGTTGTGAACAAAGAAATTGTTGGAGTGACTATTTTCATCTAGCACTAATACAATTGGTGTTAAGAAAAGACCTCTTTCGGGAAGGCTGGCTAGAAATTTCTTGTAAAAATACTAGCCCCCATCAGTTCATAAATGAGAATAGTGAAATCTTGATTCCAGAGATTATGTCCCTTAGTACTATGCACAGAGGGGAGGAGCCGTATGAGATAAAAATCTCATGTACGGTTCTGGAACGGAGATTCTTTGAATAGAATGAACGGCCGTAACGGATGTCGGCTCAATCCGAAGGAAATTATGCGGAAGCTTTACAGAATTATTATGAAGCTACGCGACCAGAAATTGATCCCTATGATCGAAGTTATATACTCTATAATATAGGCCTTATACACACAAGCAACGGAGAGCATACGAAGGCTTTGGAATATTATTTCCGGGCACTAGAACGAAACCCATTCTTACCACAAGCTTTTAATAATATGGCCGTGATCTGTCATTACGTGCGACTATCTCCATTATAGAAAAAAGATAAAGGCTAGTAAATACTAGAATAAAATAGGCTTTCTACATATGTATCGTCCAAAGCAACGATTTTTATCAGCTGTAGCAAGGAAAAATACTTCAAATATAAATGAATAAGTACGCCTATATACTCTATGGATAAAGGATCGAATTGATAGAGAAAGCACCGTAAAGATCAATTAGCAAGTTATTAGGTCGATACAGTTAAGAACTGCTTACTTATGTCATAATATGAGATATAAAGTTAGGAATCTACTTATGTAATAGAGTCGATCTACTAAAGTATTGAGCAGCGGTGTAGCATCAGATCCCAAAGATAGTAAGTTCTTTTTTCTTACGGAGGAAAGTCTTTTTCAAAAATTCTATATGAATTTCATATTATGAGATGAAACCGAGATAGTTACCTTTCAGAAAATCCTAACGATATAGGGGGAGTTAATTCTTATGAAGGTAGGAGAAAAGATAAAACTAATTATTGATCAAAATTAGAGTTTGAAACTTATGTAATTAACTTAACTTCGTCTGGTTAACCCAAGAAAACTAGGATAGGTTTATGAAAAATCTAATTCAGTTAGCATAGGGTAGATTAAAAAGATGGGACACAAAAAGAGTCGATTGCTGAGCCGTATGAGGCAGGAAACTCTCAAGTACGGTTCTAAGGGAAGGAATTTAACCACCTATTCCGACCGGGGAGAACAGGCCATTCTACAGGGTGATTCTGAAATTGCGGAGGCTTGGTTCGATCAAGCTGCTGAGTATTGGAAACAAGCTATAGCACTTACTCCAGGTAATTATATTGAAGCACATAATTGGTTAAAGATCACGAGGCGTTTCGAATTCGAATAAAAGCACTCTTTTTTTAATTTTTAATTAAATTTATTAAAATAAAAATGGTGATTGGATCCATCAATCAACTAAAATAGATAGTTACTACGAGAAGATCCAATCAAGAATTTCATTATATCTCTTCCTCCTAAAAAATTCTATTTTGTATAGTATCCCATAAGGATAAATGATAGGGATACAGCAGTATCAAATCGTATAGGATATAGCTAATAAATAAATAAAGTATGTTCCCGAATTACTAAATATGGATATCGCATAAGAAGATGTTTCATAGAAGTATATCGATATGGGCACTTTTACATTCAGATATAAATACACTAGCAAAAAAAAACATCTTCGTCATGCCAGGAAAAGTAAAAGGTATTTGATAATAAAAAGGGTCCGTTGGGCACCTAATCGTTATGTCATAATAGATCCGAACACTTGCCCCGGATCAACTTCGATATCATAATTGCTCTAGTTAATAACTAAATAAAATAGATGGATGAGAGATGGGGGACCGATGATAAAAAAAAAAAATATCCATCTTTCAGAGGTTTCACTAAAAACTTGACTGTTGGCAGGTCTCTTTGTATGTGTTGTCCGGAAAGAGGAGGACTTAATGATTATTCGTTCGCCGGAACCAGAAGTGAAAATTGTTGTAGATAGGGATCCCGTAAAAACGTCTTTTGAGGAATGGGCTAGACCAGGCCATTTCTCGAGAACAATAGCTAAGGGCCCTGATACTACCACTTGGATCTGGAACCTACATGCTGATGCTCACGATTTCGACAGTCATACCAATGATTTGGAGGAGATCTCCCGAAAAGTATTTAGTGCTCATTTTGGTCAACTCTCCATTATCTTTCTTTGGCTGAGTGGCATGTACTTCCATGGCGCCCGTTTTTCTAATTATGAAGCATGGCTAAGCGATCCTGCTCACATTGGACCTAGCGCCCAGGTAGTTTGGCCAATAGTTGGTCAAGAAATATTGAATGGTGATGTGGGCGGGGGTTTCCGAGGAATACAAATAACCTCCGGCTTTTTTCAGATTTGGCGAGCATCTGGAATAACTAGTGAATTACAACTTTATTGTACTGCAATTGGTGCATTGGTCTTTGCATCATTAATGCTTTTTGCCGGTTGGTTCCATTATCATAAAGCCGCCCCAAAATTGGTTTGGTTCCAAGATGTAGAATCTATGTTGAATCACCATTTAGCGGGGTTACTAGGGCTTGGGTCTCTTTCTTGGGCGGGACACCAAATCCATGTATCTTTGCCGATTAATCAATTTCTTGATGCTGGAGTTGATCCTAAAGAGATACCACTTCCTCATGAATTCATCTTGAATAGGGATCTTTTGGCTCAACTTTATCCTAGTTTTGCCGAAGGAGCAACTCCTTTTTTCACCTTGAATTGGTCAAAATATTCAGATTTTCTTAGTTTTCGTGGAGGATTAAATCCAATAACAGGGGGTCTATGGCTGAGTGATATTGCACACCATCATTTAGCTATAGCAATTCTTTTCTTGATCGCCGGTCATATGTATAGGACTAACTGGGGCATTGGTCATGGACTTAAAGACATTTTAGAGGCTCATAAGGGTCCATTTACAGGCCAGGGCCATAAGGGCCTCTACGAAATCCTAACAACATCATGGCATGCTCAATTATCTCTTAACCTGGCTATGTTAGGCTCTTTAACCATCGTTGTAGCTCACCATATGTATTCCATGCCCCCTTATCCATACCTAGCTATTGACTATGGTACACAACTTTCGTTGTTCACACATCACATGTGGATCGGTGGATTTCTCATAGTTGGTGCTGCTGCGCATGCAGCCATTTTTATGGTAAGAGACTACGATCCAACTACTCGATACAACGATCTATTAGATCGTGTCCTTAGGCACCGCGATGCAATAATATCACATCTTAACTGGGCATGTATATTTCTAGGGTTTCACAGTTTTGGCTTATATATTCATAATGATACCATGAGTGCTTTAGGGCGGCCCCAAGATATGTTTTCAGATACTGCTATACAATTACAACCCATCTTTGCTCAATGGGTACAAAACACCCATGCTTTAGCGCCTGGTATAACCGCTCCTGGTGCAACAACGAGTACTAGCGTAACTTGGGGAGGTAGTGAGTTAGTAGCAGTAGGCGGCAAAGTCGCTTTGTTACCTATTCCATTAGGAACCGCAGATTTTTTGGTCCATCATATTCATGCATTTACGATCCATGTGACTGTATTGATACTACTGAAAGGTGTTCTATTTGCTCGCAGTTCCCGTTTGATACCTGATAAAGCAAATCTGGGTTTTCGCTTCCCTTGTGATGGACCTGGAAGAGGGGGGACATGTCAAGTATCCGCCTGGGATCATGTCTTTTTAGGTCTATTCTGGATGTACAATGCAATTTCGGTAGTAATTTTCCATTTCAGTTGGAAAATGCAGTCGGATGTTTGGGGTACTATAAGTGATCAGGGAGTGGTAACTCATATCACAGGAGGAAATTTTGCACAGAGTTCCATTACTATTAATG